TATAACACAAAACTTCTCCACCAATTCGTTCTAGTCGAGCCTCTCGGTCTGTCATTATACCTCGAGAAGTAGAAATAATTACAATTCCCATCCCACCTAAAATTCTAGGAATTCGTTGGTAATTCGAATAGATTCGTAGACCAGGCCGACTGATTCGTTTTAAATTTAAAAAATTTCTATAAGGCCTTTTCCTATTCCTTCTATGCCGTAGGGTTAAAACCAAAAAAGATTTTTTGGTTTCTTGATGTTTTCTCACGTTTTCGATAAAACCTTCTCGTAAAAGTATTTTAACAATATTTTCAGTGATATTAGTAGATGCTATTCGAACCACCCTTTTTCTATCCATATCAGCGTTTCGTATAGAGGTTATTATGTCAGCAATAGTATCCCTACCCATGGTGAATTAAAATTCTTGGTGCTCCCCAATTTTGATATAATCAACATGTTTTTCTTGTTTTTTACTTATTTGTTTATGAATTTAAATTAAAGGCATATGCATGAGACACAATCTACTATAAATTCTTAATCTCTTTCTTTCAAATACCTTACTATAACATAACCATATGATGGTCTTATCTTATTTTAAAAGACCTTACAATACCTCCGGAGCTAATGAAACTATTTTAGTAAAATTTAACTGTCTCAATTCCCGGGCAATTGCACCAAAAACTCGAGTTCCTTTGGGGTTTCCTTCTTGGTCAATGACAACCGCAGCATTGTCATCATATCGTATTATCATACCGTTATCACGTTTGAGTTCTTTACAAGTACGTACAATTACAGCTCTGACCACCTCTGATCTTGCTAGGGGCATATTTGGCACTGCTTCTTTGATCACAGCAACAATAACGTCACCGATATGAGCATATCGACGATTGCTAGCTCCTATGATTCGAATACACATCAATTCTCGAGCCCCGCTGTTATCCGCTACATTCAAAAGAGTCTGAGGTTGAATCATATCAGTTTTTTAGAATATATTCTTTCAATGCAAAGCAAAGAGTGAAGAAAAAAAAAGAAATATTGTTTGTCCAAAGAAAGAAACCGGCACCCGTGGTTGTTTTTTTATCCCCAAGACCTTTTTCTTTTGATTCTTTTTATCCCGAAATAATAAATTGAGTTCGTATAGGCATTTTGGACGATGCTATTGAAATCGCCCTTCTGGCTATATTTTCTGTTACTCCACCCATTTCATAAAGTATTCGACCTGGTTTAACAACAGCTACCCAATATTCAGGGGATCCTTTCCCCGAACCCATACGTGTTTCTGCGGGTCTTACTGTAACCGGTTTGTCTGGAAATATACGTACCCATATTTTTCCACCGCGGCGTGCATTTCGTGTCATTGCTCGTCGACCTGCTTCTATTTGTCTAGATGTGATCCAAGCAGGTTCAAGTGCCTGAAGAGCATATTTACCGAAAGAAATATGATTACCTCGATAAGATATTCCCTTCATTCTTCCTCTATGTTGTTTACGAAATCTGGTTCTTTTGGGGTTATAGTTGATGGTTGGTTCTGAATTCCATCTCTACTACAGAACTGGACATGAGAGTTTCTTCTCATCCAGCTCCTCGCGAATAATAAAATTTTTCAAATTGCCTATTATTCATTTGTATATCTTGTTTTTTTACCTAACTAAACATATTAATATTTCTATTTTCAATTTTTAAATATCGTATTTTTTTATGTTATAACGAATCTTTTTTTTGTTTTGCTTTTTATCCTATTGTATTGACCAAAAATTATCAATTCAAGAAAATAAAGTTTTCACGGGCGAATATTTACTCTTTTCGGTGCTATTTCAGTTGTAGGGTTAACTCATGACTTTTCTTTTCCCAATAAATGAAGGAATTAGTCTCTGGTTTGTTTCGCCATCCCGATCAATGAGTCTGTTGTCAATAGATTTGGATTCACAGGTTCCATCGTTCCCATCGCTTCTTACTTAATGGTTAGGTCTGATTTCTACAATGGAGCTCATAATGAAATTTTTTGTTAAGCCAATTTTCTTAATCTTTATTAGCTCGAAGCTCTTATTTTTTTTTGTTCTATGAACAGATTCATTTTCTTTTTTATGAATCCATATTGATTAATGCTTTATTACACTGCTTTTTTATGAGATGACTCATAAACCTTACATATTGGATGGAATTTTATATCGCTGGTTTTGTTTGTTTCTCCCCTTCTTTCACCCTTCCATTTATCCACATCTTTCTTCTTCGCTTCACAACTTAGAATCAGATTTATTTTTCTTTTGTTTATGCAAAAAAGATTTCAGTTGCTACAGTGATATGACCGATATATCATATCTTGACTGGTTCTTTGGATCCAGATAATGTGAAGTGATGAGTTGGTTATTAGTTCTATAGTTATTTGTTTATACAAAGAGGCTGGTCTTTTTTTTTTCTTTAACCCTAACCCTAAAAAACCAACGAGTCGCACACTAAGCATAGCAATTATTTTCAAAGGGTCGATCTAATTTTTATTCAACCTTATAGAATT